AAATTAAAGCTTCTATAAATACAGATACACCCAATACATCGAAACTCATTGCCCATGGATAAAGAAAGACCGTTTCAACATCAAAAACAACAAAAACTAGAGCAAACATATAATAACGGATTCGGAATTGTAACCAAGCATCCCCCATGGGTTCTATACCCGATTCATAACTAGAGAGCTTCTCTGGTCCTTCACTAATCGGGGCTAAAACTCCGGAAATTAGAAATGCCAAAATAGGAATAACACTTGATATTATTAGAAATGCCCAGAAGATATCATATTCGTGAAGCAGAAACATAGATGTACTCCTATGAATGTGGAATATACCGAATTAGTCGATTCGAATCGGAATTGTCAATTCATCCATAACTGCTTAGTCGAAACAAACATTTTGATCGAACCACATAGTTTCGTTTGTTTGCTGTGGGTCATGTCTCGTTTCAAGATTTATCCAACGTAATCTCACTTACTTCGATTCTATTTCGATATAGTGTAGACATATCATGCTCTTATACAAATAAAATTCTCTCAATTTCACTTTGCCTCGGATTCTCTATAAAAAGGGAATGAAAGAATATATTCAATTAAATAATATGAATTGAAATAATATTCATATTCATAAATAAAATGAATAAAAGAAAGATTCAATTAAATATTAAACATAAATGTTATGTTAAAATGGAAATATTCAATTAATATAATCAAAGAAGAGGTCTGGCTCATTTTTTCTCTTTTTTTTTGCTTAGTGATTTAGAATATAGTCAGTAGTCAGATGTAGTAGAATGTCTAGGGATTTCCATCTCGTTATGGTATATTCTACTCGGTTGGCGTTCGTGTATTCTTTTCATTAAGATCTGGATAGAGGATCATTGTTTCTATTGATTCGATACGGATACAGAAACAGAATGCATCGACCAATTAGATTCTCTCTCCTTGTCCCAGATTTATACTTAATTGATTTTATTCAATCCGTTGAATTCTGAGGAACCCTTATATATAAGTTCCTATACCCAAATTAGAGACTTTGGACCTGTACTACCCCGACCTTACCCCCCAGAAACAATCGAATTATTTAATTCGAGTTCGAAGTCTTGAAAGAGCATTCCATTTCGGACCAATTTCTAGGACTAAAGACCTTGATTTGGAATGACTCGAAATACTTGTTAATGTAATAATATCTAGTAAGACCAACGGTTAGGCTTCGTGACAATAAAAAGGCTTCTTTTGAAACAAACCTACACAATGGAGCATAGTGCAGTGGTAGAGTCGGATGAATTGTAAATGATCTACAGAAGATACTTCTAATGGAATGGAATCACGCGTTGTCGAACGATTCGACAGACCCACTCATAAAAATTAAAATAGAAGAGGGCGCAAACATTGATTAGGACCAAGTCATTATCTCTGAAACTGGGGTTGTTGTTCCACCAAAAAGTGATGAGTTGGGGGATTCCTAACTCATCCAAGTTCAAATGGCCCCTAATCTTCTTGCATAAAGTCTGCATCGGTAGAATTGGAATGATGAGCAATTGGATTGGAGTAAATTGGAATACAAAAAAATAAGTATCGTACAGAAACAGAAAAATAACTACTTGTTTTGCCAGGCCGGTTATACGAAGAAAAGCCTATTTTACAATGAAACTTACCAACTTCGTTTTTGAAACTCCGGCTTACAAATACAAGAACAAGAATAGGTACTAGATCCATGTGACTTACTATTCGATTTGATTTGGTTGGGTCAGGTTGGAGTTTTTAGCCAGGCTCATGTTATGATTTTGACTTCATAAATTGACTTGGGTATACCAAAGCAAAGGTGTATCACTAAATCTTTGATCATGGACAAGAAAAGAGGAAAAAGTCGTATGTCATTCACACACGAAGATTAATGAAGAAGAATGGCTTTGTTTATCCGAGATTTGAAAATGATCCGATTGGATCCATTGGAATAAATTCTTGTTTTCATTTTCATGCCCCGAGGAATCGATCTCCGTGAGCATGTGGGAATGATTCCATTTCTATGGACCAATCAACCGGCCAGCCACAAGCAAGCATTAATTAGGAAATGAAAACTATACAAAAAAGTATAGGGCTATACGGACTCGAACCGTAGACCTTCTCGGTAAAACAGATCAAACTGATTATTGTCGAAATGATTCGAACTGTTTCAAAGACCCAACATGCATTTTTTTTTGCATTGGGCTCTTTCATTAACTGATAGAAAGATCAGCTCGTTCACCATATTTTTTCTTGACAGGAAGATAACGAGATGGCTCCATGTGCTCTGATTCATTATTTGTATTCTGATTCAGGAGCAATACCAAAGTGTTTCAAAGAAGGGTTACCTTGACGTAGGTCTGCCTCCGGCCTAGATCAACCTGACGTTAAATGGAGTCTCTATCGCTCCGCTCCAAGAGTCAAATATGATACTTCATACACCTTAAAGTTCATAGGACGAAAAGAGGTTATTTTGAGGTCCTTATACTCATATTCATTATGCCTA